ATAGTGTAGGTATAGATATTGTTTTTTCGAAGTCGATTAGTTTGAGTCGCGCCTCTATTTCCTTCGCCGAAGCGAAAAAAAGGACTCTTTCGAAAACTAGTCAATGGTGGCCCTCCATGGATTCACCTATATAAGCCGCGGCTAAAGTTGCAAAAATAAGAGCTTGGATACCACTTGTAAATAATCCAAGGAACATGACAGGGATAGGAACCACTAAAGGTACTAACGAAACAAGAACAACAACTACTAATTCATCAGCTAATATATTTCCAAACAGGCGAAAACTAAGTGATAAGGGCTTTGTGAAATCTTCTAAGATGTTAATAGGTAAAAGGATTGGAGTTGGTTGAATATATTTCCCGAAATAAGCTAACCCTTTTTTAGTAAGACCCGCATAGAAATATGCCACTGACGTGAGTAAAGCCAAAGCAACCGTAGTATTTATATCATTCGTGGGTGCGGCTAACTCCCCGTGAGGTAATTGTATGATTTTCCAAGGTAAAAGAGCGCCCGACCAATTAGAAACAAAAATAAAGAGAAACATAGTTCCAATAAAAGGAACCCAAGGGCCGTATTCTTCTCCAATTTGAGTTTGACTCACATCTCGAATGAATTCAAGGACATATTCGAAGAAATTCTGAACGCCGGTCGGAATGGTTTGTGGTTTCCGAACAGCTAGCGCAGCGGAACCTAATAAGATAGCAATTACAACCCACGAAGTAATCAGTACTTGGCCGTGAACTTGGAAACCTCCGATTTTCCAATAGAAATGTTGGCCTACTTCCACACCGGATAGCTCGTATAACCCTTTTAGTATGTTGGTGGAACCTGATAAAAGATTCATATTGCTCTCTGATAAAAAGAAAACTTTAAACGCAATTATTTTGATTCAACCATCTTTTTCTTGACTTAACTACTTGAATCGTATATTTGGAATACCAACTAATCACACTCTATAGCCCAGTTCTTTTTATCTCGTTTTTGAGATTCAGAAATAGTAAGCGATTCGATAAATCTATGAGGGTTCCGAACCGACATAAGTTCTTTTTATTCTTATTAATTACGGATTTCTTAGAGACTCAGAACGGCCCTCACGAATTGCGAATACTAATTTGTTAAGAATAAATCGGAGGGAAGAGATAGAATCATCATTCGCTGGAATCGAAATATCGGCGAGATTGGGGTCACAATTTGTATCGATTAAACAAATTGTTGGAATTCCTAAAGTGATACATTCCCGAAGGACCGTATATTCTTCGTGCTGATCAACAACGATTACAATATCGGGTAAGTCTGTCATATATCGAATCCCGCCAAGATATCTTTGCAAGTGAGATAATTGTCTTTTCAAGATGGCCGCATCTCGTTTCGGAAGACGATCCAATCTTCCTGTTTTTTGTTTGGTTCTCAAGTCTCTAAACTTCTGAAGTCTCGTTTCTGTAGTCGACCAATTCGTTAACATCCCGCTGAGCCATTTTTTATTAACATAATGACACCGAGCCCTTATTGCAGCCCGTAATACTGAATCAGCTGCTTTTTTTTTAGTGCCAACAATTAAGAATTGTTTTTTCTTACGGGCTGCATCAAAAACCAAATCACAAGTTTCTGATAAAAAACGAGCAGTTTTAATAAGATTTGTAATATGCCTACCTTTACGCTTTGCAGAGATATAAGGTGCCATTTTAGGATTCCATTTTCGAATATCATGGCCAAAATGAACTCCCGCTTCCATCATCTCTTCCAAATTTATGTTCCAATATCTTCTTGTCATTTCTCCCCATACTCCTCCCTCTTTTTGTTTTTTGAAAAAAAAAAACAAAAAGAGACGAGGTACCCTGAAAAAAAAAATTGTTCCGATGGAACCTTCCCTTCTACCAGAGATTGGCCCAAAAGACAGGGCCAAGCCATTCTTCTTTTCTATTCATTATTATTTGGATTACTCTTACCAAATCAAATGACTGGATCAAATCCAAATATAGATCCTTTTAAAATCAAAAGGATGAATCTGCTCTTAGGAATCATTAAATACTAGAAATGATTGTTCTGATGTATCGTGGAAATTCTTTGAAAGGAAAGAATCAAATAAGGTTTTGTGGTGAAATAAAATATCTCTCATTTCCCCCTCGAATAGATTCTTCTCTTTTATTTCCAAGGGAAGATGCTTATGTTGCCTTGGAAGGTGCACTAATCCTTTGTCTTTGAATCCAGTACCAACCGGTATCATTCCCCCCAGAACAACGTTCTCTTTCAGGCCTTTCAACCAATCGATACGACCCCGGAGAGCCGCTTTTGCTAAAACTCGAGCAGTTTCCTGAAAACTCGCTTCAGATATGAAACTTTGAGTATTCAGAGACGCTCTGGTTATTCCCAATAAGACAGCTCGGTAACAGATCGCTTCTTCCAAAGCGCGTCCCATTCGTTCCGCTCGCAACAATCCAACGAGTTCTCCGGGTAAAAAAACATTAGACAGTCCGTCTTCTGAAACCAACACTTTGGAGGTTATTTGACGGACAATAATTTCGATATGCCTATTATGTATCTGCACGCCCTGGGATCGATAAACCTTTTGGATCTTATTAACTAAAGAGATACGACTTTGCACTATAGTTAGCTCAGCACTAATCAAGAATCCCCAAGGAATTCCAAGAATTCTTATTATACATTTGTTCCAACCCTCCACCCTCTTTTTGAGATTCATTGATATTGAAGCAATTGAACGCACTTCTAACACCTGTTCCACTTTTGGAAGACCTTGCGTTATATCACCAGATCTTGATTTTTCATAGATAAATGTAACTAATGTATCTCCTTTAGAAAGCATTTTCCCATAATGACCATGCACAGTTGCCCCCGGGGTAGCCAAAAAGGGCTTAGCCGATCGTATTATTACAGAGTCAACTTGAACAATTAGAACTTGACCCGATTTTAGATGCGGTCCTTTTTTGGCTATCCGTACATTTTCACAAATAAACTGCCCAAGACTAACGATTGTAGATGACTTTTCACAACAAGTGTAATGCAAAAAATCCCAATTTAACTCAAATGGATTCAAAATGATGTTCTTGCACGGATCGGGCTTCACAATTTTCCCATTTTCATCCATTAAAAAATATTGAAGTACTTGAAAAGTCGGTTTCAAATTGTCAAGTTGGAAATAGTTAGTTACCAAGATCTGATTAGAAGTTATTAAATGTGAAAATAAATAAAAATTCGCAATTTGAAGATCTGTTCCTAAAGGACCCAACAATTTCCTAGTTGAAATTAGGGGGTCCTTGTGACTGAATTCTTTTATCACATCGGGAGACTTTACAGCGTTGAATGGACCTAGTCGCGAACAAGAACAATTGGATGCTGACAAAATTATCAAAGATTGGCATTCGTTATTTTGATTCAACAACGTATGGATAGTTCCTTGATGTTGGGTAAGGGATTCGAGAATCCTTGCTCTGGAATAGGAATAAATGGAAGAAAAGGGGTTGATCCTGGTGCGATCTGATTCACTCTCGGAGATCAACCCTGAACCCGATAGATCATTCCTTTTGATAGTATACGAAATAGGCGATTTTGCTAAGTCGATTCTTAGAAAATCTTGAATTAAACCATTTGTCCTTATTTCAACAAAGGAAGCACGGGCCTCGTCGCTAGAAGAACTTTTTTTGTCTTGGTCCCAATTCAATACTAAACAAGTCCGAACTAATTGAATACCTGTCTCCGAACTTGCCCGAATTAGCGTGCCGTTTCCATAAAAGATATAATTGACAATTTGAAGTTGTACATTATCCCTTTCTTGCAGTATATCCGGGGGTAAAAGTCTTACTAAATTTATCCCATCCGTTATTTCGTATGTGATTACAGGTCGAACTAAAACAAAAGAGTTTCTCTTGGTAAGTGTGAGCCGTTGGATATAGAGCCATTTTTTGTCTTCCTTGGAATTTATCTTTCCTGTTCTTGGTGGTATCAAAACGCCACTATGTTGGGAGATCTTTGCTGTCTTTCCAGGAAAATGGATATCTCCAGGAAAGATTCTAAGTTCAATTCTTTTTTTTTTTCTCTCCACTCGGACTAACCCGCCCACTCGACTTCTTGTCTTTAAAGTGATTGGTGTATCTCCTCCAATAATACTATTGTTTCGTACCAGTATCGAAGAAGATTCGGGTAAGAGATGCACTTCCTCGGGAATAAAAAAAAATCGATCGACTTTTATTGGGTCTTTTGGCTTTAATTCCGTGACTCCCCCATACTCAATGAAATCCTCTTTTTTGACGATTGACTGCATTTCGACTGTTTCATATTTAGTAATTCCCGAGTGCTTTCTTCTATATTGCGGATCATCGAAATATGCAAGAATACTGTTTTTACGAAAAATCCCATTGATCGGTATTTCAATTGAGATCCCCAAAGAGGGTGTTAGTTCGTTCTCGCGTTCTTGAATCGTTTGGAGTGGGATGATGAATCTATTTCTTCGCCGCTTTGCCAATAAATCAGAATTCGCGTCGAGAATGGTCGTATATCTGAGATTACAAAGACCCGTTATGATTCGATTACGTTCTGAAGAATTAGGAATCTCACCCCCTCTTTTCCCAGAACACTCCAACCTAAAGAATTTGGGTCTCGCTTGATTAGTAGTTCCTGAGGGGTTAGAAATAGATCTTCGTTTTCTAGAAAGAGAATGAGCGTTCATTTGATCTTGATCCTTGTGAATCGAAAGGGAGACGAGACTGGATCTCCATGGCTCCCCTAATAAGATCCATAAATGACTTGTTTTTGGTAAGAGATGAACATTCCCATATGTAAATTCCGATGCATGATATACATCGGTATTCCAATGCATTTCGCCCTCTGAATCAGAATAAATATGTTTTCGAACCTTCTCTTTAACACTCAAAGTGGCTGTTCCTGCGCGCATCTCAGCAATTACTTGCTCTGATTCTACATATTGATCATTTTGAACTAAAAGAAAACTTTTGGACGGAATACGCACATTGTGCATAATATCTTCA